ATAGAGAATCAAAGTATATTTACCAATAAATCGCGAAATGCTATGGTTCTTACATATAATTTCTTTATTCATAAGTAATTCGCGAAATCATGTACCTTTCGTCCTTAGTTATAAAGAAAAAAAAAGAGATACAGCTGGTTGAATCCAACCTATTCTTGAAATAAACAACCCGCACACACTCCCTTTCCAAAAAAGATCAATACACCAATCACTACACTGAGATTTATTAGATTTGTTGCTAAAATATCGGTATTAAATCCGAAACTCCCGGCGGATGGCCAGTGACCCAATAAAACGAAAGAATCGGTTACATTTGTCATATGAGCTCCTCTTATAGATAAACTATAAAATCGTTGTATTACTTCACCTCTTTGATACTTCATCAATCGAAAATAGGTTCAAAAATCGATTCAATTTCGAAATGAATTATCTTTTTTTGAATTGAGATTCCCAATAAGCAATAAGAATAATACTTATTGGAATAGAATTAGGTACTAGGTTTCATGTGAATTGCGAAATACTTCTTTTGTTGCAACACTTTTCCTTTCGACTAAAAAGGGGAAGGAAGAAAGCGAGTGGGTAACACTAATTCCTCATCCTCAAATCAGTCCTTCCCGGAGGTTATTTTCTCAACGAATAAGTAATTGTATAGGAACAATATTTTGATATAATGTGAAAAAGCAACCTGCAAGTCCAATAGCAGAAAAGAAATACGTCTTTACCATATTTCTTTTTATTTTCTCAGATTAAACAAAAGGATTCGCAAATAAAAGCGCTAATGCTACAACCAATCCATAAATTGTTAAAGCTTCCATAAAAGCCAAACTAAGCAATAAAGTACCTCGTATTTTTCCCTCTGCCTCGGGCTGTCTCGCAATACCCTCTACAGCTTGGCCCGCAGCAGTACCTTGACCAACTCCAGGTCCAATAGAAGCAAGTCCTACAGCCAATCCAGCAGCAATAACGGAAGCGGCAGCAATCAGTGGATTCATGATAAGTTCCTCACACACAAAAAAAAAGAAATGGTTAATGATACAATCAACCAATGAATTATGATTTCATTATTCCATTGCTAATATTCATCTAGTCAAAATAACCAAAAACTACGAATTAAAATAGAAATAAGATAAGAATAGTATTGAATCATTCGATCATTAAAAAGACTTCATCTTTTTTAGTTCCTATTTCGAGAATCTTTCTGAATCAATACAACTCGAGTTTTTTCATTTCCTTTTCGAATCATTCGTAGATCTTTTTCTTTCTTTTCTCTATTTATTCATTCAATTCACAGTCATAAACGAAACGGAAGGTTTTCGATTGGCATACCATACCTATCTTAATTTAGGCAAGTAGGGCAAATAAAATATTCGTTCATATATAACTTGTGAATATCTAATATCAAATATACATATCTTTCTTACATAACGTAAACCGCCCATTCGATCTTAAATTCAATCCGATTTTCGAATTCGAAACATCTAATCTACAAGAGTTAACTTAGAGGCATTGGATTCCACATACCTGGCGCAACCCCTTTCTACTAACCAACTCCCTTATATTTGAAACTTCTCGAAGATTTTTCTATTACCGTAGACTCTATTTGTATATTTAGAGAATATAAATAGATTATCCTGATAGAATCGAGTATCTTGAGCCACACATATATTACCTTCATCTAAGCTAAAAAAAGGACTTTTCCTAAGACTAATCAATGATGACCCTCCATGGATTCGCCTATATAAGCTGCGGCTAAAGTTGCAAAAATAAGAGCCTGAATACCACTTGTAAATAATCCGAGGAACATGACAGGTATAGGAACCACTAAAGGTACTAAAGAAACAAGAACAACAACGACTAATTCATCCGCTAATATATTTCCGAAAAGTCGAAAACTAAGTGAGAGAGGTTTTGTGAAATCTTCTAAGATGTTAATGGGTAAAAGAATTGGAGTTGGTTGAATGTATTTACCAAAATAACCTAATCCTTTTTTTGTAAGACCCGCATAGAAATAAGCTACTGACGTTAGTAAAGCTAAAGCAACAGTAGTGTTTATATCATTCGTGGGCGCGGCTAACTCCCCGTGAGGTAATTGTATTATTTTCCAAGGTAAAAGAGCCCCTGACCAATTAGAAACAAAAATAAATAGAAACATAGTCCCAATAAAGGGAACCCAAGGGCCATATTCTTCTCCAATTTGCGTTTTGCTCACGTCTCGAATGAATTCAAGGACATATTCAAAGAAATTCTGACCGCCAGTCGGAATGGTTTGTGGATTCCGAACAGCTATAGCAGCTGAACCTAATAATATAGCAATTACAACCCAAGAAGTAATAAGCACCTGACCATGGATTTGGAACCCCCCTATTTGCCAATAGAAATGTTGACCGACTTCCACACCGGATATATCATATAACCCCTTTAGTGTGTTGATTGAATATGATAGAACATTCATATTGTCCTCTGACTGAAATATAACTTTAAAATAAATTATTTTGATTCAACCATCTCTTATCTATTTCTTGACTTGTCGACTTTCATTTTATATTTAGGATACCTATTAATCACATAATATCCCCAGTAATTTATGTATCGATATTTTGAGAATCGGGAATAGTAACCGATTCTATTATCAAGTTTACGGAGTAAAATTTGGATTTTATTATGAATCAAGGATTTCTTATATAGCTAGAGCGGCCCTCACAAATAGCAAATACTAATTTGGTAAGAATTAATCGTATTGAAGCTATAGCATCATCGTTCGCCGGAATCGAAATATCCGCGAGATCCGGATCACAATTTGTATCGATTAAAGAAATTGTTGGAATTCCCAAAGTAATACATTCTCGAAGGGCTGTATATTCTTCTTGTTGATCAACGATGATTACAATATCAGGTAACCCTGTCATATATTTAATCCCACCCAAATAGGTTTGCAAGTGAGATAATTGTCTCTTCAACACGGCTGCATCTCTCTTCGGAAGACGGGCGAGTCTCCCCGTCTTTTGTTCCATTCTCAAGTCCCTGAATTTATGAAGTCTCGTTTCTGTAGTGGACCAATTCGTTAACATACCCCCAAGCCACTTTTTATTAACATAATGGCATCGAGCCCTTATTGCAGCTCGTGCTACTGAATCAGCTGCTTTATTTTTTGTCCCAACAATTAAAAATTGTTTTCCTATACTTGCTGCATCAAAAACTAAATCACAAGCCTCTGATAAAAAACGAGCAGTTCTAGTAAGATTTATAATATGAATACCTTTCGATTTTGTAGAGATATAAGGTGCCATTCTAGGATTCCATTTGCGAGTACCGTGACCAAAATGAACTCCCGCCTCCATCATCTCTTCCAAATTGATGTTCCAGTATCTTTTTGTCATTTCTCCCCACACTTTCTCTTTTTATATTTAATAAAAAGATGAGGTATCCTGAAATAAATAATTGTTCCAACGGAACCTTTTTTTCTAACGCGGATTGGTCATTGATACACAACCCAAACCACAAATTCCTTTCTATTTGTTATTATTTGAATTTCTTTTTTTTTATTATTATTACTCAATTTTAAAACCATACCAAATACGGAGAAGAGAAAAAAGATGAATCCCTTGTATTAAATCCCAGCAATCATTGTTGTTTTGATCTATCATGTAAATTCTTTGAAAGACAAGAATCAAATAATTCTCTGTGGTAAAACAAAATATCTCTCATTTCTCCCTGGAATAGATTTTTTTTTTTTGTTTTCAAGGGAATGTTCTTATGTTGATTTGAACGGTGTACGAATCCTTTGAATCCGGTACCAACAGGGATCATCCCACCCAGAACAACGTTTTCTTTTAGTCCTTTCAACCAATCGATACGGCCCCGTAGAGCAGCTTTTGCTAAAACTCGAGCAGTTTCTTGAAAACTCGCTTCGGATATAAAACTTTGAGTATTCAGAGATGCTCTCGTTATTCCCAATAAGATCGCTCGGTAACAGATAGCTTCTTCCAAAGCGCGCCCCGTTCGTTCCGCCCGCAACAACCCAATTAGTTCACCGGGCAAAAAAATATTAGACATTCCATCTTCTGAAACCAAGACTTTTGATGTTATTTGACGTACAATAATTTCTATATGCCTATTATGGATCTGCACCCCCTGGGATCGATAAACCTTTTGTATCTTATTAACCAAAGAGATACGACTTTGCGCTATAGTTAGCTCAGCTCCAATCAAGAATCCCCAAGGAATCCCTAGAATTCTTGTTATATGTTCGTTCCAACCATCAATCCTCTTTTCTAGATTCATGGATATTGAATCAATCGAACGAACTTCCAAGACTTGTTCCACTTTTGGAAGACCTTGCGTTATATCACCAGACCTGGATTTTTCATATATAAATGTAACTAATGTATCCCCTTCATAAATGATTTCCCCATAATGCCCATGAACTCTTGCTCCTGGGGTGGCCAAATAAGGCTTAGCCGATCTTATTACAACAGAGTCAAATTGAACAATTAGAACTTGACCCGATTTTAAGTGCGGTTGATGTTTGGTTATACATACATTTTCACAAAGAAATTGTCCAAGACACATTTTTGTGGATGTCTGTTCACAAAAAGTGTAATGAAGAAAATACCAATTCAATTTGAAGGGATTCAAAATGATGTTACTGCCTGGATCGGGATTATAAATTCTCTCATTTTCATCCATTAAATAATATTTAAATTTGAGTACTTGAAAGGTTTGTTTTAAATTGTCAAGTTGTAAATAATTAGTTACCAAGATCTGATTATGAGTTATTAAATAGTAAAATGAAAAAAAAATTGCAATTTGAAGGGCTGTTCCTAAAGGACCCAATGAATTCCTAATTGGAATTTGGTGATCTTTTTTAATTGATTCTTTGTGATATTTTACACCGTTGAATGGGAATGGACCGATTCGAAAACAATTGGATGATGACAAAATGATAAAAGATTGACATTCCTTATTTTTACCCAACAACGTACGACCAGTTACTTGATTTT